AACATCTCTTTTTTTTAATTGACCTCCTCCTTAATCTCCAGGAGGTCAAATTCAGGTTGCAGTTCAAGTTAGTGAAGTTATTTTATTGTGATTCAACATTAAAAGAACAGAATCACGCTCTGTAGGATTTGAACCTACGACATCGGGTTTTGGAGACCCACGTTCTACCGAACTGAACTAAGAGCGCTTTATTATGATGGGAGATACGGATGTCAAGAAAAGGATTCTTTTTGTACCCCCAATACATCTTGTATGTATAGTATCATAAAATGGTAGATTGTGTCCAATTTTAATCGATCTCAATTGACCCCTCGTTACTGTCCATAGGAGAAGTGATAAGTAGGGATGACAGGATTTGAACCCGTGACATTTTGTACCCAAAACAAACGCGCTACCAAGCTGCGCTACATCCCTTTCATTTGTTGTACAGTGCCATTGTAGGGAATCCATGTTTTGTTTTCCACATCCTAATTTCCTCTATCTAAATAGAATTTCTTTTGCCATTTCTTCTTTTTGGTTTTTTGGTTTCATTCTCATAAAGAATTATATACATACCTAACGTATAAACGTATAAAGGAATGAATATTTATCAGTAGTGCTCAGGAAGGAGGGTTCATCTTTTTCTGTTTTAGGGACAGGTAGATTTCATCTACCGGATCGTTGTATATATCCATTTTGGTTAGAGATTCCCCGTACAAATGATCTTTAACTACATATGCATCTGATCATATATGTATTACAATATACAATAAAGTCAATAAAGTTAAAGAAAAAGAAGGAGGATTTTCAATGCGAGATATAAAAACATATCTCTCCACGGCACCTGTGCTAACTACTCTATGGTTCGGGTCTTTGGCGGGTCTATTGATAGAGATCAATCGTTTATTCCCAGATGCGTTGACATTCCCCTTTTTTTCATTCTAGTTATTGACATGGGAAGGGATCAAGAAGATTAGAGATACAATAAATTCTCTGCGACTAACCCCCCCCTTTTTTTCAGTTCTTTAGGATAGGAAAGAAAGAGTAAAGAATAAAAGTGGATTGAATCTCATCGAAACTCGGGTTCGGGTTAATATAGGGAGAACAGAAATGGAAATGTGGGTCGAGGGCAGGCTGTTCAAGATCATACAAGATACTAAATGAAATACTGGGATTGGGAATAATTGATAGTTAGAAATATTTGTATTACTTAATAATTTGATTACTCTATTGATTGCAACGAAATCTTTCATAATTGAATTGGATTTCGAGTTAGCAACTTCTCGTCTATTTATTTTTCATTCCTTTCTTCTTCGCTTCGGTTCGAATCGAAAATAGAAGAATTGAGTGAATTCAAAATCCAAAGGAGGTTCATGGCTAAGGGTAAAGATGTCAGAGTAGTAGTTATTTTGGAATGTACCAGTTGTGTCCGAAATGGTTTGAATAAAGAATCGCGGGGCATTTCCAGATATATTACTCAAAAGAATCGACACAATACACCTAGTCAATTGGACTTGAAAAAATTCTGCCCTTATTGTTACAAACATACGATTCATGGGGAGATAAAGAAATAAATCGAATGGAACGCGTGTGCCACTCTTCCAAGGAAGAGGAAGAAATTACATATACATATATAATATATACAAATCCAGTCCTATTTTGGTCGGATCCGAAATGAATGAAGAAATAGGATTTTAGAAATAAGAAATAAACCATGGATAAATCCAAGCGGCCCTTTCATAAATCCAAGCGATCTTTTCATAGGCGTTTGCCCCCAATTGGATCGGGGGATCGAATTGATTATAGAAACATGAGTTTAATTAATCAATTTATTAGTGAACAAGGAAAAATATTATCTAGACGAGTGAATAGATTAACCTTGAAACAACAACGATTAATTACTATTGCTATAAAACAAGCTCGTATTTTATCTTCGTTACCTTTTCTTAATAATGAGAAACAGTTTGAGAGAACCGGGTCGATCCCTAGAACTACTGGTCCTAGAACCAGAAATAAATAAGCCTATTCCTCAATCGAATCAAAACTCTAATTCGAACTCAGATTGAAGTTTTGTTCGAAAAAGCCGAGAGATTGTCGCGCCGTAATGTAATAATAAAAAAAGAATGGGGGAAGAATAAATCTTTTTTTTTTTTTTATTGAAACGTGTTCGTTCATTCCTACTACTTATCTTATCATACGAATTTCTACTATACCCTCCCGGAGTTCATTCTCCGGGGAACTCCGTTTAAAGTATTCCAGTGAATTCCTTCCAATCTCCTTATTTGATGATCGCATTGGAAATCGTGTCAAGACAATTCCTATTTGATATGGCTATTTGTGCAGGTATTTTACGATTAAGAAGCAACTGCCTCTTGTACAGATCAAGTATCAATCGACTATAACTATGGGATCCCCTATTCTCACGAGTTACTGCATTTATCCGAGTGATCCACAAACGACGAAAACTTCTCTTTCGCCTGCCTCTATCCCGATGAGTGGAAACCAAAGCTCTCATTTTCTGTTGAGTAGTAGTTCGAGTAAGTCTTGAATGAGCCCCTCGAAAGGTTGCTGCAAATAAACGAATTTTTGTTCTACGTCTCCGAGCTATATATCTTCGTCTAACTCTGGTCATTGAATCAAAAGAAACTTGGATGAATAACTAATTGATTTCTTTTCTTTCAGTCATTCTTTTCCCCTCTCCTGGTTTATTAATAACAAAACGGATTCTTCCGATGTATAAAATTAAAATAAAAATTCCAATGGCTTTTGCTACTATAACCTTCCCAACCACGATTTTTTTATTTCTTCCAGGCATTTCACCTCAAAAAAAAAAAAAAGAAATTGTACCGATATTAGGTATAAAATAAATCGTAAATGGACAAATAGTGGCTTCCATCGTTTCTATGGTTACTTCTTAAACGGCGAGGTCCTCTCTATACACCGGAGCCCCTTTCCTCATTTAATCAATGTTATTGGTAACTTGTACAGTTCACGCTCTTTGGCTCTACCGATGAATTATCGAGTAATAGGTCTTTTTTCAATGGGATCTATCCATACAGTGACGGCATTTAATTATGAAGGTTGAATAGGTAGCTGACCCTGTTAGTCCGTTCTTGCAAGAGTAGGAGCATAATCTTTCTGCTTCTTAAATATCATTCCCCCGCTTAATGGATAACCATTTGCTACCAATGGGAATTGCTTTTCATCTCAAATCGAGGTGATTGGATTTGCACCAATGGAAACCATAAATTCCATACAAATAGAGGTATACGAGAGATCTTTATTTTTCGATAGTGAATGGAGTTCTTCCATTCTATTCATTGGTACGAGTCATTGATACTGTAAAAATCGTCTCATTTGTTCTAGCTCATGATCTGAACGAGTCGCACATACACCCTAGTACATGTTCCTCGACGCTGAGGACATCCTCGAAGAGCGGGGGATTTCGTGACATTTCTGATTGGCTGTCTTGTGTTTCTAATAAGTTGTTTAATAGTTGGCATGCTGAATCATATACAGAATGGGCTGGTTTAGATCGATCCTAACCGGATGATTATGAATTACTTCCATTTCATATTTTACCCAGGTAAGAAGATAAAAGATCAAATAAGGGTTCATTCAAATTATGATTCGAAATGGAATCAAAGATTTATGCGAAATCCCCGGTATTTTCGATCGCTACAAGATCAACAATGCCATAATCTTGGGCTTCTGTTGCTGACATAAAAACATCCCTTTCCATGTCTTCGGATACAACCCATAAAGGATTGCCCGTTCTTTGTACATAAACCCTTGTGAGGGTTTCGCGGAGTTTCAGTAGTTCTTCCGCTTCCAGGATAAATTCTCCTGTGGGTGCCTCATAAAAAGAACTAGCAGGTTGATGGATCATAACCCTGATGATATAACATAATGAACGATTCCTCTATCTCGCATGATTGGGCGAAGGGAAGGGATAAAGAATAACAAGCAGGGAGAAAAAGATAGAATTGAACAACCGTACAGGCATCTTTTGTGCATACGGCTCTGTAATGGAATTTTTTTTCTCTTTTTTCATCGAAGAAAGAGACAAGTCGAATCTATCAGACCCAGATCGTTGAATGATCCATTTACCATCCTTCCTTTCGGAGTAATCAAAAAATACTATGATGGTTCCGTTGCTTTATATATTTATCTCGTCTGTGATTCAGCAATCCCAAAGTTTCTTTCTGATCCGATCAAATAAAAATAAGTAAAAAATGATCTTTTTTTTTTTTATTTTCACACTCTTTCATAACATAAATATTGGAAAGAGACTTCTGATGTGGAAGCAAAAAGGTTTGTGACGCTGAAATGGACCCCGATACATAAGATCAAGTCGGAAATAACCTTTCTTTCATACTACTATCTCGATACATAATCTCATATTATGAAAAAATAATAATAGTTTGCTCATATCGAACTTGAAATGCCATGCTATTATTACTTAATATTATTATTATTTTATTCATATTCCATATGACGAAGGCATAGTCTTTTTTTCTCTCAAATAAAAAAACTCATTGGCGCCAAGCGTGAGGGAATGCTAGACGTTTGGTAATTTCTCCTCCAACCAGGATGAAAGATCCCATTGAAGCGGCTAATCCCATGCATATTGTATGCACATCTGGTGGCACAAATTGCATAGTATCATAAATAGCTATTCCTGGGATTACCCATCCGCCGGGAGAATTTATAAACAAATACAGATCCCTGGTATCATCCTCTATACTGAGATATACCATGAGACCAACAAGTTGATTCGAGATCTCGCTATCAACTTCTTGGCCTAAAAAAAGTAATCTTTCTCGATGAAGTCGGTTGATTAGGACAAAATTCTATTCCTTAGGAACCGTACACGCACCTTTGGGTGCATACGGTTCAAAAAATCAAAATTGAGAAAATAAAAAAAAAGAAATTGTCGATTCCAGCCCTATTTCTTTTTTCGTAGCGGGCTTTTTCTTCCATTTTTTAAGAAACATGAGTTTTGATTTGCTTCCCTATAAAATCAAAAAAGAATTCACTGAACTTATCGAGCTAACCCCTCATTGATGTATTGTTTCATCGAGATCTAAATCACGATGTAATTTTCTTGTTCCCGAATGGGCCTCTTCCACTCTTTTAGGTTTATGCTCTACTCCGGGTAAAGATCTGCCCGAATTCGATTTGCACATATAGGACAAATGATCCCAGTACCACTTCTTTTTGCTATGACTTCTTTTTTTTTTCAATTTGTTTCATTTTCATGCCTTCCACAAAATATTCGATGTATTCATCATATTATTCCATTAATTGGCAATTTGAGATCACTCATATGGTATAAAGGAATCATTTCTGATAGGGTGGTAATCATACATGGATTACCTTGGTATTTTCTGAACGGAGCCTGTATACTTCATTTTATTGGTCCAAGCCAACCATAAATTCTTTTAATTGAGAATATTGATCCTCCAACCAAATAAATTGATCTAATTGCACTTCACGCTTCGAATTATTGACGGTTCAATCAATCTTTCTTGGGCGAAACAGAGGATATCTCGATCGGGGGAGAGAACGGGGAAATCCCATATGACCCAATATGTCTGACAAGTCACACTATACGTCAACCCAAACTGCATCTTCCTCTCCAGGACTCCGAAAAGGTACTTTTGGAACACCAATGGGCATTAAATGAAAGAAAAATGAAGTATTCTATTTCACTTTGATGTGGAAACGTAACAAACAATGGTTTATTGTCTTCATAATATTGTCGTTTATCGTATTTTATCGATAGATTGGAAGATTCATAGAGGAAGACGGAATAAAGGAAAATTCTTACGAACGGATCGTTCGAATGAGAAACAAGTATCTATACATTCGCTCACAAAAAATAGGATTAATCCCCCCATTGCGTATTGGTACTTATTGGGTATAGAATAGATCTGCTTCTCTTTGTTCCCACGAACAGAATTGTTCAATTATTACTAACAGAACAGAATAAATATTAACCCTTGTTTCGAGATAATCCAATGAAAGGGTGAGGTCCATAGCATAGTTATTTCCAATGTGATAAAGTTACATAGTATCTATTTTTTCTTTGAGAAAGGGGTATTTCCATGGGTTTGCCTTGGTATCGTGTTCATACCGTCGTATTGAATGATCCCGGTCGGCTGCTTTCTGTCCATATAATGCATACAGCTCTAGTTTCCGGTTGGGCCGGTTCGATGGCTCTATACGAATTAGCAGTTTTTGATCCTTCTGACCCCGTTCTTGATCCAATGTGGAGACAGGGTATGTTCGTTATACCCTTCATGACTCGTTTAGGAATAAACAATTCATGGGGCGGTTGGAGTATTACAGGAGGAACTATAACGAATCCGGGTATTTGGAGTTACGAAGGTGTGGCCGGGGCACATATTGTGTTTTCTGGCTTGTGCTTCTTAGCAGCTATCTGGCATTGGGTGTATTGGGACCTAGAAATATTCTGTGATGAACGTACGGGAAAACCCTCTTTGGATTTGCCCAAGATTTTTGGAATTCATTTATTTCTCTCAGGGGTGGCTTGCTTTGGGTTTGGCGCATTTCATGTAACAGGCTTGTATGGTCCTGGAATATGGGTATCCGATCCTTATGGCCTAACCGGAAAAGTACAATCTGTAAATCCAGCGTGGGGTGCAGAAGGTTTTGATCCCTTTGTTCCGGGAGGAATAGCCTCTCATCATATTGCAGCAGGTACATTGGGTATATTAGCAGGTCTATTCCATCTTAGTGTCCGCCCACCCCAACGTCTATACAAAGGATTACGTATGGGCAATATTGAAACTGTCCTTTCCAGTAGTATCGCTGCTGTCTTTTTTGCAGCTTTCGTTGTTGCTGGAACTATGTGGTATGGTTCAGCAACTACCCCGATCGAATTATTTGGTCCCACTCGTTATCAGTGGGATCAGGGATACTTCCAGCAAGAAATATATCGAAGAGTTGGCGCCAGTCTAGCCGAAAATCTGAGTTTATCGGAAGCTTGGTCTAAAATTCCCGAAAAATTAGCTTTTTATGATTACATCGGTAATAATCCGGCGAAAGGTGGATTATTCCGGGCAGGCTCAATGGACAACGGGGATGGGATAGCTGTTGGATGGTTAGGACACCCTATCTTTAGAGATAAAGAAGGGCATGAACTTTTTGTACGCCGTATGCCTACTTTTTTTGAAACATTTCCAGTAGTTTTGGTGGACGGAGACGGAATTGTGAGAGCCGATGTTCCTTTTAGAAGGGCAGAATCGAAGTATAGTGTCGAACAAGTGGGTGTAACTGTTGAGTTCTATGGTGGCGAACTCAATGGAGTCAGCTATAGCGATCCTGCTACTGTGAAAAAATATGCTAGACGTGCCCAATTGGGTGAAATTTTTGAATTAGATCGTGCTACTTTGAAATCCGATGGTGTTTTTCGGAGCAGTCCAAGGGGTTGGTTCACTTTTGGACATGCTACGTTTGCTTTGCTCTTCTTTTTCGGACACATTTGGCATGGCGCTCGAACCTTGTTCAGAGATGTTTTTGCTGGGATTGACCCAGATTTGGATGCTCAAGTGGAGTTTGGAGCATTCCAAAAACTTGGAGATCCAACTACAAGGAGACAGGTAGTCTGATACAACATTGCTCCGGTATCTTTCGCCTCTATATTTGATTTTTTTGATTTGACATAAGGTACCGTAGAAATATTGATTTGAATCATCGCCTTTCTTTGCTCTTGTCCTTTCTTTATCTGGGAAATAATCCTAAATGAACAGGTGTGGAAGCTATAATTGTAAACAACGATCGAATCTATGGAAGCATTGGTTTATACATTCCTCTTAGTCTCGACTTTAGGGATAATCTTTTTCGCTATATTTTTTCGAGAACCGCCTAAGGTCCCGACTAAAAAGATGAAATGATTTTTCATTATCTTAATTGAAGTAATGAGTCCCCCATATGGGGGACTCATTACTTCAATTAGTCTCCGTGTTCCTCGAATGGATCTCTTAGTTGTTGAGAGGGTTGCCCAAAAGCGGTATATAAGGCGTACCCTGTAAAGCTTACAAGTGAACCAGATATGGAGATGGCGACTAAGGTTGCTGTTTCCATTATTAGAGAATTTCAAGACCACGATGGATCTATGCTACGATAAGATCGTTTATTTACAACGGAATAGTATACAAAGTCAACAGATCTCAACCAATGCAATAGTATTTATGGCTACACAAACCGTTGAGGGTAGTGCTAGATCTGGGCCAAGACGAACTATTACAGGGGATTTATTGAAACCATTGAATTCAGAATATGGTAAAGTGGCTCCTGGGTGGGGAACCACCCCATTTATGGGTGTCGCAATGGCTCTATTTGCGATATTCCTATCTATTATTTTAGAGATTTATAATTCTTCCGTTTTACTGGATGGAATTTCAATGAATTAGGTCCATAAGAACCAGAAGCCCTAGCTTTTCAATCAAAAATGAATCACTTAGGACTCAGATTTATAGTCCATTCTGGTAGTTTGACCGTGGAATTCCGTTGTTTCGGTATTTCCGGAATATGAGTGTGCGACTTGTTATAATTGATCCTATTGATAGTACAGAGAATAGGTCTGTCATCTCGACAGAGATGGTTCTGCCTCGTCGGATATTCATCCTAGTATCTGGAGCACGGAATATATGGAATAGATCAAGAAATATTTGAACTATGATTCATACCTACTATTCAGACCTCGTGACTGGACTTCAAAAAATTTTCAAACAAAGAGGTATTTGATAAATTGAACGATTTTTCTTCCTTTAGAATCATGCTTATTTTGACCGAAGGACAAATCTTTCTCTGGATTTTTAGTCATTACATCTATGAATAAGTGATGATCAAATAGTTCTTACTCATAGAACCCTTGGTCTTAGTTTTTGGGTTTTATTGAATCATCGTGGTTCTAGTATGAATCTGAGGTTTCAATCGATTCATAGGGTCTCAACAAGAGAATTCCTATCAAAAAAAAAAATAGTAAACAATAGTCAATCTGCATTACGCACAAACAAAAACAACAAATCAAATAACAAATAAATAGGGGAATAGAAGATTCAAGAGGCCTGTAACGATCAACATAAAGACAGATGAGCTAACTTGATATTTTGGCATTCTCATCACAACAAAGAAGAGAGTTCGGATTTTGGTTCCTTCGTATCTTCAGAGACGATTGAATCAAGTGGATAAATAAGAAATTTAAAATTTTCTATTACATATCCATTGTAATCAGTATTTGGGTGTTTCTGCTTGAGCCGTACGAGATTAAATTCTCATATACGGTTCTCAGAGGGGGAGTCCCCTTGGTTTACCTATCTCAATAAAGTATATGATTGGTTCGAGGAGCGTCTCGAGATTCAGGCGATTGCAGATGATATAACTAGTAAATATGTTCCTCCTCATGTCAATATATTTTATTGTCTAGGAGGGATCACACTTACTTGTTTTTTAGTACAAGTAGCTACGGGTTTTGCTATGACTTTTTACTATCGTCCGACCGTTACGGAGGCTTTTGCCTCTGTTCAATACATAATGACTGAAGTCAACTTTGGTTGGTTAATCCGATCAGTTCATCGATGGTCAGCAAGTATGATGGTCCTAATGATGATCCTACACGTATTTCGTGTGTATCTCACGGGCGGATTTAAAAAACCTCGCGAATTGACTTGGGTTACGGGTGTGGTTCTGGCTGTATTGACTGCATCGTTTGGTGTAACTGGTTATTCCTTACCCCGGGACCAAATCGGTTATTGGGCAGTAAAAATCGTGACAGGCGTACCTGAAGCTATTCCCGTAATAGGATCACCTTTAGTAGAGTTATTGCGTGGAAGTGCTAGTGTGGGTCAATCTACTTTGACCCGTTTTTATAGTTTACACACTTTTGTATTACCTCTTCTTACTGCCGTATTTATGTTAATGCATTTTCCAATGATACGTAAGCAAGGTATTTCAGGTCCTTTATAGAGAAGACAGATCATAGATATTTGTA